CTTTTATACTTATAAAAATACTCTATTAAATAATGTATTCTCCCGTTTTTATTCCAAGTATTCAAAATATCTCTATTCTTCCGACCGGAGTTTTATGGAAGCCCCTTATCGGATTTGAACCGATGACTTACGCCTTACCATGGCGTTACTCTACCGCTGAGTTAAAAGGGCTTATTTGATTGAATTCTTGAATGGGTTACTATGTGGATACAATATCTATATCCATATACAATCTCTATGTATACAGATATGTATATATACAGTATATATACATATATATACATAAGTACATATGGTAGACTCATACTTGCTAGTGGCTTTTTATTCAATAAAAAAATGGATTTACCCAGCAAGTCTAATAATGAATTGTTTCAAGACCGAACCTAATTCCTTTTCTTTCATTGAATGAATAGATTTTCATCACAATAAAGTTCACTTACACGTACACCTACCAATTCGGCATAAATTTCAAGGTATTTCATCAAGTCCTGTGATCAAGAAATTCTCTAAAATGCTTTGCATTTTTTTAGGGGACAAGACAGGTAGAATTTTTTCATCACGCTTACTGTTTGTTAATTTCCTTCTTTTTCTTTTATTGTGAGATATTCTTATCTCATCTTAACAAAAAATGAATCAATGAATGGAAGAATGAAATCGAAAGAAGTGGAACTTAACCCCCCTTTTTTGTTTTGGGCCAGAGACTCCCCGAAAACCCTATACTTTGTTACTTTAGTATTAGAGTATGAAAGTATTAGTATTATTTACACTTTTTTATATTAGACGATTAGACGAAATAGATATAGATTTCAATACTAGATTTAGATTTTTTTTTATATATCTAGTATATATCTATATTTTTCTATATCTAGATTTCTATTTTATATATAGATATAGAGATAGAGTAGAGAATGCCCATTCTAATGAGATTCATGAATATGAATGACGAATCAACAAGTTATCCGCAATTAGGAAAAGCGGAAAGATTCCTCGGATCTAATCATACATTGACAATTTAAAAAAACTATTGATACTATGATCATAGTATCATGACGGTTGGACAAATGGGCCCCCACCGTCTAGCGTTCAGGACCTCTCTGATTATAGTATCATGACGGTTAGACAAATGGGCCCCCATCGTCTAGCGGTTCAGGACATCTCTCTTTCAAGGAGGCGGCGGGGATTCGACTTCCCCTGGGGGTGGGAGTAGGGGACTAGGAAAGCAAGTTGATCACGAATTCCCAATAGTCTTACAAGCAATCCTCCTGGGTCGATGCCCGAGCGGTTAATGGGGACGGACTGTAAATTCGTTGGCAATATGCCTACGCTGGTTCAAATCCAGCTCGGCCCAAAAATTCCCCAATCTGCCACGTATAATCCCCGCGCCCCTTAAAAATACTCAATACGGAGATAAAGAATCCAAATTTCTGCTAGATCCCTTATTTCTCTGGGATTGTAGTTCAATTGGTCAGAGCACCGCCCTGTCAAGGCGGAAGCTGCGGGTTCGAGCCCCGTCAGTCCCGACGGATCCACAAAATACATCAATCAATTCGAAAGGGGGCCAGGGGCAGAATTGCATTCCCCCCCAAAAGAAAGATCCCTTTTTCTTTTCTTTGTGGTAGGAGATGGGCGGATTAATATAATTTTCGGTAGCATTATAGTAAGCATTCCAAGAAATGCCGGATCCTTTTTTTCGATTGTTCCCGATCCGTGGAATAGAATACTATATTCTTTTTTTTTTTTAGAGGGGCACACATACACAAATGGAATTCACAATCAAAAATGAATTTAACAAGATTCCCCTAAGAGAAAGAGAATTAGAAGACTTTTCTAGATTAAACAATTTCTCTTTATGGCCCTGGTTTTATATAACCTCAATTACTAATTAAAAAATGGATTGCATTCAAAATTGCACACTGAGCCTTTGATATATACCCAGTGCTAATAATCTACGGAAGGGGGTAAAAGACAGAGATTCTCTTAGCAATATTAGTTTCTTTCTTGTTTTGATTTGTAACTATGTGACTAATGGAAGTGGAAGGGCAATCTGATGATACTTCATGAGATCTTTGTACATTTTGTACATAGAGTAGATTATAGAAAAAAAGAACGGAAACAGACGATAAATAAAGGAATAAAGGAATTTGGGATTGGGTCCGGAATACAAGCTGGGTTCGGTATGGATAAAAAAACTTCCTATGTTATACTATTCCATTTTCGACGAGAAATAGCTCAGATATTGTTATTCATGATATTCATCCGATTCAAAACCAGCGAGATTAAGAGGGAATTTTTTCATTGAATTTACAAGTGAAAGCTTTATCATCTCTCTTTATCATCTCTATGGGACTAAATCCCGAGTTATTGCGAAGTAAAAAAAAGAAAAGATTAGATTATGGAAGTAAATATTCTTGCATTTGTTGCTACTGCACTATTCATTCTAGTTCCTACCGCCTTTCTACTTATCATTTACGTAAAAACAATCAGTCAAAATGATTAATTAATTAATCATTAATTTGAAATTTGAATTAAACTTTACTTCTGAGTTCTTATCAAAAATTGACGAAATAAAATGAAAAGGATTCCAATTTTTGCGTCTTAACTGAAACTTAAATGAAATAAGCGGACTAGAATCCGCAGTATTCTAATAGCTAGATCGTATGGTAGAAAGAAATAGATGAATCTTTCGACCATATGATCTATTGGTATTATTGTAGTGTATAATACTCTAGAATAAAGGTAGAGGCTAAATCTATATTAATATACTTAATATACAAATATACAATATTATATATGTATATATTATATATGTATGTGGATATCAATTCCATATATTTGCTACACCTATTTGTTTCGATCAATCTGAAATAAAAATTTTACTCTTATTCTTATGTCTTAGGGTTCTAATTACTAGTTACTAGTTACTAGATTTTTTCTGGTGTTCAATAAAAATATCTGTATCTGTCAAAAGAAATAAATCAATAAAGGAAAAACGATAGGTATTTCTATTAATAAATAAAAAAAAAAAAAATTATTAGTAAACATTCCGAAGAAGTAATTGATTGAACCATCAACAGGAGTTTCATGGGCACTTCTCGGAGTTCGAAAAGGAAGAGTAAACCTTCAGTTAACGCCTAGAACCATGATATGAAATGTGAGTCGATAAAGCCTAAATAAAATTTCTAAAATTAGAAAGCAGTCGGTAAATGTGCGATATGCCACTCGCCTGAGGGAAGATCCTCCTCTCTATATTATCTCGTTAGACAACGGCTATGTTTATGCACTTTCTCATAGAAAGTGCGTATACACTTAACAAAACTACTTCTTCTTTGAATTCTTTGAACAGTAAACAGGGAAACAAATAAAATAATAATAAAAAGGTCGGGTCTTCCTTAGTATCCATCCAGAAGCCTGGTAAGAGCTCCTCGATTGAAATAAAAAATTTAGGAAAAATTGGATTTGGATTGGACTCAATTTCCTATCATTTAGATCCCTTTACGAAATACAAACTTTACGAAATACAAAGATAGGAGAAATATCTCTTTAATTGAAGAGTATGATTCATATAATACATTACTTCATCCGAATCCAATGGAATTCAAAATGAAGATCTTTTTTTTTTCGTTTGAAATAGTTAAAAACCCGTTGCAGACCGATCTATAAAACAGTTGATACAGTTTGATTCCCCAACTCAATTAGTAATACCCCTAGAGTCCACTTCTTCCCCACACTACGAGCGAAAGGGAAAATGTAAAGACTACCATTAAAGCAGCCCAAGCGAGACTTACTATATCCATGTGAATTCTGTCCCCTTATTTCTATAACTATGAAGGAGTTATTCCATCATTCCTCACTAATAATAATAATAGTATAGTGGAATCGGGGGCGCAGAGTCAAAAGGGGATTCTGATCGAACACTATTGATAAACCAATTCAAAAAATCCACTTATTTTTTATATTATAAATATAAATTCGTATATGATGATTTGCAATCAGGAAAAATGAAACATAAGCAAAATACATAGTAACATCTCGGGGAAATGCTCCTAATGGAACGCATAGGAATAATAAGTTTTGTTGATCCTCATAAGTCAAACTAAATAAGTAAAAAAAGCGGATAATCCTTATCTAAAATCCCATTTGATAGAATTCGTACCCTTTCCGTTTTTCTCTGTGAAAGAATAGGGAGACTGTAGAAGTATATTGGGGTTGCCGAAAAGAAATAGTTTCTCTTTTTCTTTTGCCCTTTACTAGAATTGAAATTCAAAGTGAATTATCCATCCAATCGAATATTGATTGGATACCTGAGGACTGAGAAGTTTTTGGGAGTCCGTCGTATATGCCGTATATGTATATAAAGTATCTTCTGTCCCCCCACCACTATTGGAATTAAATTTTATTTCCTATCCAGGCTCTCCAATCCAATTGGAGGTCCAGCCATTCGGCACTAGATTAGTAGTACAGCGATTAGTGATTAGTGGAATCCCGAAGTCTTGATAACCCGTCTACCATTAGACATTAGAATATTTCTAGAATATTTCCTTAAATCCTAGATACGAGGATTTACAGAAAAACCCCACCCGAGCCGGATGCTTCGAATCAAACAAATATCAACGGTCCGCTTCTGCTCGGAAATACTTCGGCGGGTTATATCAGCAGACCAGAAGAAGATATTTCGAGTCTTTTGTTTTGTTGATCAGGCGACACCCGGATTTGAACTGGGGAAAAAGGATTTGCAGTCCCCCGCCTTACCACTCGGCCATGCCGCCAAAATGATAGAAAATCTATGACACAGTACGGAACTTTCTTTTATTGGATTTTCACCTTGAGTTCCCTTTTTCTTAACTTCTAACCCTTTTCTTTCCTAATTATAAAAAAAATCTTTGATTGTATTGGATTCACCCATCTCAAAATAGCCAACTTCTCGCACTTTCTATTGAAAATTCAACTGTGAATTTTCAGTCGCAAAAGTATAAATTTATGATAAATTTGAACCCTTAACT